ATAGAACAAGTACAATTCTAAATCAAATAGAAAGAATCACAAAAGAGAAAAAAAAAGTAACTCCAAGAATAAATAATCTTAGTCCTACAAGTTATAATGCTAAAAAATTAGAAAAACAGCAAATGTTCAAAATGTTAAAAAGAAGAAATGCTCGATTAATCTGTAAATTATCCCCTTTTGTAAAATTTTTCATTGAAAAAATATACACAGATATATTTTTATATATCATTAATATTCCCAGAATAAATAAAGAACTTTTTCTTAAATTAACAAAAAAAATTATGGATAAATCCATTTCCAATAATGAAAGAAAATACGAAAGAATTAATAAAAAAAAGAAAACTCCAAGTCCGTCTATTTCGAGTATAATAAAGGCACTTGATAATATTAGTAATATTAAAGCAAATTCAGATATTTTTTCTGACTTATCCTACATACTACAATCAGATGTATTTTCCAAATTAGGAAAAATCCAAGTTAGTAACTCGTTAAGATTTGTTGTTCAATATCAAGGAATCCCCTTTTTCCTTAAGGCTAAAATAAAGGATTCTTTGGAAACCCAAGGAATGCTTGATTCCAAATCCGCAGATAGCAAACTTCCGAGTTATGAAATGAATTCATCGAAAAGCTGGTTACGAGGACATTATCAATACCATTTATCGCAGATTGAATGGTCTAGATTAATACCAGAAAACTGGCGAAATACATTTCGTCAGCATTGTATAGCGAAAAAGGCAAATTTTCGCAAACGGCATTCATATGAAAAAAATCCATTAATGAATTCCAAAAAACAATTTGAAGTAGATTCATTATCTAATCAAAAAGAGAAGTTTCGAAAATACCACCGATCTGATCTTTTATCATATAAATTTATTCATTATGAAAAGAAAACGGAATGCTTTTTTTATGGATCTCCCTTTCAAGGAAATACGAACCAAGAAATTTATTATAACACGCCTAAAAAAAACTTTTTTGATATGCTGAGGACCATCCCTATTAAAAATGATATAGTAAAGATCCATACGGAAAAACCGGCCGATAGAAAATATTTTGATTGGCAAATTTTTAAATTTGATCTTATACAAAAAGTCGATATTGAGGCCTGGATCATAATCGATACCAATAGGAATCAAAATCCTCAACTAATTAAATATTTTTTTTATCTTAAGATCCCAGAGATCAATTTACCAAACTCTCACAAGGGGTTTTGCGATTGGATGGGAATGAATGAAAAAATGCTAAAGCATCCCATATCCAATCTGGAACTTTGGTTCTTCCCCGAATTTTTGTTACTTTATAAGACATATAAAATGAAACCTTGGTTTATACCAAGCAAATTAATTCTTTTCAATTTAACTAGAAGTGAAAATAAAAAGATCAATGAAAAAGACAATTTTTTGATAGCATCAAATAAAAAGCATCAAAATCAAGAAGAAAAAGAACCGACAAGTCGAGGAGAGGGGCGATCCGTTCTCTCACCCCAAAAAGAGATTGAAGAAAATTATGCAAGATCAAACATGAAAAAAGGGAAAAATAAAAAACAATACACGAAAGCAGAACTCCGTTTGTTCCTGAAACGTTATTTGCTTTTTCAATTGCGATGGGATGAGACTTTGAATGAAAGAATGATCAATAATATCAATGTATATTGTCTCCTGCGTAAACTGCTAGATTCAAAAAAAATTACTATATCCGCGATTCAAAATAAACAAATGAGTTTGGATATAATGATGATTAATAAGAATTTAACTCTTTCAGAATTTCTGAAGAAGGGAGTATTTCTTCTAGAACCCATTCGTCTGTCTGAACAAAAAGATGGACAATTTATTATGTATCAAACCGTGGGTATTTCGTTGGTTCATAAGAATAAGCATCAAAAATACCAAGGACATGCTTCTAACAATAATTTGGATGAAACTATTTCACTACATCAAAGAATAACTGGAAATAGAGACAAAAAGAATTTTGATTTACTTGTTCCCGAAAATCTTTTATCCTTTAGACGTCGTAGAAAATTGAGAATTCTGATTTGTTTCAATTCAAAAAAGAGAAATTATATCGACCAAAATCCAGTATTTTGGAACGTAAAAAACAGCAGCCAAGTTTCACATGACAACAACTATCTTGATAGAGATAAAAATCAATTAATGAAATTAAAGCTCTTTCTTTGGCCTAATTATCGATTAGAAGATTTAGCTTGTATGAATCGTTATTGGTTTGATACCAATAACGGCAGCCGTTTCGGTATGTTAAGGATACATCTGTATCCGCGATTGAAAATTTTTGGATAATACACTTTTTCTGTATATCCTATACCCTATATATATAATAGGGTATATGAAAGCAAACAAATACACGGATCACATGTCGTATCTCACATTTCATTCTAGTATCCAATATCAAATGAATAATGTCTGAATTCGATCTCAAAATGAATCAACGAAACTTTCTTTTTTTAGGTCTAAATTCTTCGATCCAAAAATGTACCAACCTTTTCTATTCCTATAGAAAACCCATTTTAAATTGGATTGATTGATTTGAATTCAGGAAATTAGGAGTTCATAAAGAAATTTTGATTAGATTCTTGTATAGACCACAGTCAAATTAATGGCATTATTATTATTACTGATCGGTAAAATCCATATCTGTAAAAAGGGCAAGGGGCGTTTTTTTATGGTAAAAAATTCATCGATTTCTAGTATTTCTCAAAAAGAAAACAAAGAAACCAGGGGGTCTGTTGAATTTCAAGTATTCAGTTTCACCACTAAAATAAGGAAACTCACTTCACATTTGGAATTGCACAAAAAAGACTTTTCATCTCAGCGAGGTTTGCGCAAAATTTTGGGAAAACGTCAACGACTGCTGGCCTATTTGTCAAAAATAAATAGGGGTCGCTATAAAGAATTAATTGGGGAGTTGGATATTCGAGAGATAAAAACTCGTTAATTTGAAGCGTGAGACCATTTGAGCTTAGTCGTTTAAATTTGGATGAACTTCTTTCTTTTTACTTTCAGCAATGCATGGAAGAATGACTTGAGAAAAACTTATGATTCCACCAACTACAAGAAAAGATCTCATGATAGTCAATATGGGCCCTCACCACCCATCAATGCATGGTGTTCTTCGACTGATCGTTACTCTCGATGGTGAAGATGTTATTAATTGTGAACCAGTATTGGGTTATTTACATAGAGGGATGGAGAAAATTGCGGAAAATCGAACAATTATACAATATTTGCCTTATGTAACACGTTGGGATTATTTAGCTACTATGTTCACAGAAGCAATAACCGTAAACGGGCCCGAACAGCTAGGGAATATTCAAGTACCTAAAAGGGCTAGCTATATCAGAGCGATTATGTTGGAGTTGAGTCGTATCGCTTCCCATTTGTTATGGCTTGGTCCTTTTATGGCAGATATTGGGGCGCAGACTCCTTTCTTCTATATTTTTCGAGAACGAGAATTGATATATGACCTATTTGAAGCTGCTACCGGCATGCGCATGATGCATAATTTTTTTCGTATCGGAGGAGTCGCTGCTGATCTACCTCATGGCTGGATAGATAAATGTTTGGATTTTTGCGATTATTTTTTAACCGGGGTTGCTGAATATCAAAAGCTTATTACACGGAACCCTGTTTTTTTAGAACGGGTTGAGGGCGTAGGCATTATTGGCGGAGAAGAGGCACTAAACTGGGGTTTATCGGGACCAACGCTACGAGCTTCCGGAATACAATGGGATCTTCGTAAAGTTGATCGTTATGAGTGTTACGAGGAATTTGATTGGGAGATTCAATGGCAAAAAGAGGGGGATTCATTAGCTCGGTATTTAGTACGAATTGGCGAAATGACAGAATCTATAAAAATTATCCAGCAGGCTCTGGAAGGAATTCCAGGGGGACCCTATGAGAATTTAGAAAACCGCCGCTTTGATAGAATAAAAGACCCTGAATGGAATGATTTTGAATATCGCTTTATTAGTAAAAAACCTTCTCCCACTTTTGAATTGTCCAAGCAAGAACTTTATGTAAGAGTCGAAGCACCAAAAGGAGAATTAGGAATTTTTCTGATAGGAGATCGGAGTGTTTTTCCTTGGAGATGGAAAATTAGACCGCCGGGTTTTATCAACTTGCAAATTCTTCCGCAGTTAGTTAAAAGAATGAAATTGGCTGATATTATGACGATACTAGGTAGCATAGATATTATTATGGGAGAAGTTGATCGTTGAAATGATAATTGATACAACAAAAATACAAGCTATCAATTCTTTTTTTAGACTGGGATCCTTAAAAGAATTCTATGGGATCATATGGATGCTTATCCCTATTTTCATTCTTGTATTAGGAATCACACTAGGTGTACTAGTAATTGTTTGGTTAGAAAGAGAAATATCTGCAGGGATACAACAACGTATTGGACCCGAATACGCGGGTCCTTTCGGAATTCTTCAAGCTTTAGCAGATGGTACAAAACTACTTTTCAAAGAAAATATTCTTCCATCTAGAGGAGATACTCGTTTATTCAGTCTCGGGCCATCCATAGCAGTCATATCCATTTTACTAAGTTATTCAGTAATTCCTTTTAGCTATCGCTTTATTCTATCCGATCTTAGTATTGGTGTTTTTTTATGGATCGCTGTTTCAAGTCTTGCTCCCGTTGGACTTCTTATGTCGGGATATGGATCAAATAATAAATATTCCTTTTTAGGTGGATTAAGGGCTGCTGCCCAATCAATTAGTTATGAAATACCATTAACCCTATGTGTATTATCAATATCTCTACGTGTGATTCGGTGAGACATAAAATTTCCCCTATTTAGTTTCTTTCTAGCAAGAAAGTTAAATGATTGGAATATCCATTTTTTTATTCATTATTGAATTGGTGAATTAAACCAGATAGTTATATGAGTGAAATAAAACGGCTTAAAATTTTGCTGTTAAAGGAATTTAATCTCATTTCCTATGTACAAGAAATAAGTGAAAGTAAACATAAGCAGTCGA